CTTTCTAACCAAACAATTACTAGTACACCTATTGTGATTCCTAATACAAGAGTAAAAATAGGGATAAGCATCCATATGATCCCATAGACCTCTTTTAAGGATTCCAATCTAGAAAAAGAATTGATAGCTTGTACTTCTGTTGTATCAATTATCATTTTAACGATCAACTTCTCCCATAATGATATCTATACTACCTAGTATCGTCATAATATCAGCCAATTTCATTCCTTTAACTAACTGAGGAAGAATTTGCAAATTAATAAACCCCGGAGGGCGAATTTTATATCGCCAAGGAAAAACACCCTTATCTCCTATCAGAAAAATTCCCAATTCTCCCTTTGGTGCTTCGACTCTCGTATAAAGTTCTTGCTTCGACAATTCAAAAGTCGGAGAAGGTTTTTTACTAATGAATCGATAGTCAAACTCATTCCATAAAGTATCTTTTACTCTATCAAAGCGGCGGATTTCTAAATTTTCATAGGGCCCTCCAGGAATTCCTTCTAGGGCCTGTTGAATAATTTTTATGGATTCTGTCATTTCACTGATTCGTACTAAATAACGAGCTAATGAATCCCCCTCTTTTTGCCATTGGACTTCCCAATCAAATTCGTCGTAACACTCATAATGATCAACTTTACGAAGATCCCATTGTATTCCGGAAGCTCGTAGCATTGGTCCCGACAAACCCCAATTTATTGCTTCCTCTCCACCAATAATGCCTACTCCTTCAACTCGTTCTAAAAAAATGGGATTCCGTGTAATAAGCTTTTGATATTCAGCAATTCCTGTTAAAAAATAATCGCAAAAATCCAAACATTTATCTATCCAGCCATGAGGTAAATCAGCAGCGACTCCGCCAATACGAAAAAAATTGTGCATCATTCGCATACCGGTGGCAGCTTCGAATAGGTCATATATCAATTCTCTTTCTCGAAAAATATAGAAGAAGGGAGTCTGTGCCCCAATATCTGCCATAAAAGGGCCAAGCCATAACAAATGCGAAGCTATACGACTTAACTCCAACATAATGACTCTGATATAACTGGCCCTTTTAGGGACTTGAATATTGCCTAATTGCTCTGGCCCATTTACAGTTATTGCTTCTGTGAACATAGTAGCTAAATAATCCCAACGTGTTACATAAGGCAAATATTGTATAATTGTTCGATTTTCCGCAATTTTTTCCATACCTCTGTGTAAATAACCCAATATTGGTTCACAGTCAATAACATCTTCACCATCTAGAGTAACAATGAGTCGAAGAACACCATGCATTGATGGGTGGTGAGGTCCCATATTGACTATCATGAGGTCTTTTCTAGCTGGTACAGTCATAGGTTTTTCCTGATTCATTCTTCCATGAATTGCTGAAAGCGAAAAGAAGTTCATCAAACTTTAAGCGAATAATTAAAACTAACTCTTCAAATTAATGAGTTTTTCTCTCTCGAATACCCAACTGCCCTATTAATTCTTTATAACGCGATCTATTTTTTTTTGACAAATAAGCCAGCAAGCGTTGACGTTTTCCCAGAATTTTCCGCAGACCTCTCTGAGATAAATAGTCTTTTTTGTGCAATTCCAAATGTGAAGTAAGTCTCCGTATCTTATTGGTGAAACTTACTACTTGAAATTCAACAGATCCTCTGTTTTCTTTGTTTTCTTCTTGTTCTTGCAAAATAATTGAAATAAATGAATTTTTTACCATAAAAGAATTTCACACTCCCCTTTTTACAGATATTTATTTTATTGATCAGTAATAATAATGTCAGAAATTTTAATGTAGTATACACAATAATCATAATTTCTTTATATATTCCTTATTTTATCAATTAACATTAATCAATAGAAAAATGAAAAAATATGATTGATAGAATAGAACAACAGAATATATAGGAAACTCAAAATTTGAAATCAGGGATACATATATATCCTTAACATACTCAAACGGCTCCCATTATTGGTATCAAACCAATAGCGATTCATACAAGCTAAATCTTCTAATCGATAATTAGGCCAAAAAAAGAACTTTAATTGAATTAATTCATTTTTTTTTCTGTCAATTTTTTTACTTTCATCCAAAAATTGACTCCAGTTTTTTATCTTGTTCTCCTTGCAAAATAATTGATTTTTATGCACAGCATTCTGGTTCTTTAAATTCAAATTGAAAGAAATTAGAATTCTCAATTCTCTACGACGTCTAGACGATAAAATTTTTTCAGGAACAAGCAAATCATAATTATTTTTGTTTCTATTTAAAGTTTTTCTTTTATGTCTTGAAATGGATTCATCAAAATTATTCTTAGCAACGTTTTGGGGGTTTCGGTATCTTTGATTACTCTGGTGCTTACTTTTATGAACCAATGAAATACCTATGATTTGATACATAAAAAACTGTCCGTCATTTTTTACAGATAGACGGGCAGGTTCCATAATTAATATTCCCTTTTTCGTTAATTGTGTAAGATTTAAACGCCTCCTCATTATATCCAGATTCATTTCTTTCCTTTGAATATAGGATATAGTAATTTTTCTTACATTTATGAGGCTAAGCAGGAGACCATATATCTGGATATTATTCATCATTTTTTGATTCAATTGATTCAAACGTCCAGTCCATCTTAATTGCAAAGGAAAATCTCTTTTAAGGAATATTTTTAGTTTTTCGATCGATTCTAAAAAATATTCTTCAATATTGTTTTGATTCTTTAATTCAAAATATTGTTTTGAATTTGATGGGCTAAAATTTAAAAAATCCTCATTCTCCTCTTGCTTTCTCTTGATATTTTGATTTTCACTAAAATTTGGATTTATATTCAAATTAAAAAGAAGTAAGTTGCTTGGGATAAACCAAGGTTTCTCTTTATATTTATGATAAAGTATCACAAACTCTGGAAAGAAAAAATTTTTCGGATTCGATATGAGGCGATTTAAGATTAAGAATTTTTCATTCATTCCCATCCAATCAAAAGACATTCCCATCCAATCAAAAAAGACCTTTTTGTAATTGATTTCGGAATTTGAATCGATTGGAAGATAAAAAATATGAATTTTATCCCTTATTTTGTCCTTATTAGGTTCAACTTGAATATTTGTATTAAATTTCCAACTCAAATATTTTCTATCTGTATTTTTTTCCATATATATAATATCACTTTTTCCTAGATAATTCTTGATAGGAATATTCTTGAGTATGTTAAATTCTTTATTTCTACTGGAATTTTCTTGCTTCTTATTTGTTTCTAATGATGATGATGATCTATAAATATAGGACTTCTTCTTAGTTTCAGAATGAATATATTTATATGATAAAAGATCATATCTATAGTTTTTTTTTAAATTATCCTCTTTATTTGGTAATAAATATACTTTCGAATTTTGTTTTTTTTTGTAATCAAATAATTGGTCTTTTTCATAGAAATACCATTTCCTTAAATCCTTATTTTGAGACGTATGGCATTGATTTATTCCATTTCGCCATTTTTGTGGAACTAATCTAGACCATGTAATCTGAGATAAATCGTATTGATAATGACCTCTTAACCAGTTTTTCCATGGATTCATTCCATAATTTTGAAGTTTCTTATGTCTTATTTCGGAATCAAATATTCCTTGTCTTCCAAAAAAATCCTTGATTTCATTCTTAATAAAAAAAGACGGTCCATTATATTGAAGAATAGATCTTAACTTATTAAAGTTAATAACTTGGGTTTGTGATAATTTAAAAAATACATATTTTTGTGACAAGTAAGATAAATCAAAAAAAATATGTGACTTCTGCTTACTATTTCTAAGATTTTTACTATTTCTAAGATTATCAAAAGCCTTTATAGTCATAGGTGAAATCAAGTCAATTTTATTTTGTTTTATTTTATTAATCCCTTCTTGATTTGTTTCATTGTTGTGAATGTATTTTTCAAGAATTTTTTTGGTTGATTCCATAAAAAGTTGTAGAGCTATTCTGCGCATATTAATGATACATAGAAATATATCTATGTATATTTTTTCAATGAAAAATTTCACTATTAATTCAATATTTTTTCTTTTTAATATTTTCCAAATTTTTGGGAGTGATTCTCCATTATTCTTTTTATTATTTTTTTTTTTTTCTATTTGATTTCTAATTGTGTTTCTTCTATCAATTCTATGTTTTATTTCTTCTTCTGCCTGTGAATAATTTGTCCAACCTGTAGATCTATTTTGACTAAATGATTCATTAATTATTTTATTGCTAATTATAGAATCCTTTTCCGTTTGAGTTTCACTTGATTCATATATTTCTCTCGGTATAAATAATGGAATTTTCTTTCCTTTTAAAAGTTCTTTTATTTTTTTTTGTAAAAAAAAAAAAGCTTTTGCTTCTTTCTTTGTTATTTTTTTTAAAACTCTTCGAACTCGAAAATTAAATTTTCTTATTTCGACTTTATAGTCTATATCTTTTAAAATGGGTTCAAAAAAGGAAGGTGTTTTTCGAGGAGGACCAAAAGGATATTCCGTTTCCATTCCCAAAACGGTTAAAAAACAAGAATCAAAATCATCTTGTTGCTTTCGATCTCTATCATAAAGTCGTAGCTTAGATCTGTTCCAAGGTTTCAAATGAAAAGGATATAGTATTTTTATCTGAAAACCCTCTCTTAACCAATTTTTAGGAAATTCTGTTTTGGAGAATTGAAGACCATTATAGCTGCACTTTAGATAAATTTCTCTATTCCAATCTTGGAAATCCTCATACCATTCCGGAGATTGCCGTAATAAAATACGGCCAATATTCTTAACTATTATCAATAAGGGTAATTTAATATATCTTCTAAAAATTGATTGAGCTAGTAACAGAACACTTCTTGATTTTTGTGCATATGGAATGTTCTCCCAGAATTCTATTGCGTCTTCCTGGTGGTTTTTTTTTATTTGGAATTGTTGATGTTGATCTAAAATTTCGAATTCTGATTTTTTACCCAACCAGTTTCTAATATTAAAAAAAAGTTTCATTAAGTCGGATATAG